CGGAACTACCAGAATTGTCTATTTCTAAGATCAAGCAACTCAGGTTTTGTCGTTATAGAACATAATAGTTTATAGAAACAATGAAAAATAGATACGAATAGAACCCCAAAAGAAAAAAGGATAAATAAAGAAAAGTAAAAGAATATATAAAAGTTATACAAAATTTTATAAGAATTACTGCCCCTTTTCTTTATTTCCTTAATTGAAAATCGACTTTAGTTTGATTAGGACCAAGCTCCTTAAAAACCTCCGCCCTTTTTAAAATATCCCGAACAGTTCCTGTAGGCTGAGCGCCCTTTTCAAGGAAATATAGAATAGCAGGAACGTTTAAATAACTTTGATTCTTTATCGGATCATAAAAACCCACGTTCCGAAGATCTCTTCCTTCTCTTCGAGATCGAACATCAATTGCAACGATTCGATAGACGGCTCATTGGGATAGATCTAAGTAAATGAACAAGACCCCCCCTAGAAACGTATAGGAAGTTTTCTCCTCGTACGGCTCGAGAAAAAGGATTTGCAGTTTTGTCTACGTATTGAATTCTAATGAATGGCAAACGAGTTGAAAAAATCAATTAGACTTGGATTTAACTCTTTTTTTTATTTGTCCTTACTGAGAAAATACAAAATCATTTGTACCCAAAACTCAAGTTGGATAATTCTCAAATAGCTTAAAAGATAAAAATCTTTAGGCAATTTTTTTTTTTGAATGGTCTTTAACCCCCCTTTATTTTATCTCATTAAAAATAGAATCCTTTTTGATTCTTTATTAGAATCTAGTTATTGAGACAATTTAAAAACAGCGTTTCCTTGTTCTGGGATCCTCTTTTCTTTGTTTTAAATCAGTGGGTTTAGACATTACTTCGGTGCTTCTTAATCCTTCCAAAATGGCAGCAACATACCCCTTTTGTGATTTCTTTATATCAAAATCTCAAAGAATCATACAAACAGTCGATTCCCACGCGATACACTTTGCATCGAAAGAGTTTTCTCAATTCCAACAAATTTTACTTTTTCATTGAAAACTTGACCGAATCAAATCCTTTCGATTTCTATATTGATGATATACTTACGAAGTTGTTCCAATTTATTGGTTGGTATTAACCCTAGATTCTTGCCCCCTAAAAGATAAATCAATACTTTAATTTCTACCCGAGCTCCACCATGTACTATATTCATTAAAACCCACCAAAAGGGGGGATTCTAGTGAAACAGACCAGATGTCGGGCCAAGAGCACCTTCATTCTTAGAAAAGATGGCGGATGTAAGAATAAAAATCCACGCCGGATCGTGTCCTTCAAGTCGCACGTTGCTTTCTACCACATCGTTTCAAACGAAGTTTTACCATAACATCCCTCTTATTTGGAACCCGTATGGGATTGATTCACTTATGGAATCATGAATAGTCATTGGTTCCGTCTATACATAAACATAGTAATCTATACTTAGTTTCTTCTATACAAAACAAAGATGGCAAAAAGTTTTCTAAAGTAATCTTAGCAAGATCCCAACTATTATTGTATGTTATTGTAGGAATGCAACACTTTTTATAAAAAAAACGAAAAGAAATATAGAAATAATACGAATAAATTAATTTTTTTACTATTTAAAGTTACTCAATATGACCCATCTCTCACTTCTTTGAATGCCAAAGATTCAACTCAGAATAAGCAATCATTAAAAATTTTTCTAATCTAAAAAGTTTCCTATTTCAACATCATTATGAAAAAAGTTTTACAGTAAAGACTAAAATTTTGATCATCAAAAAAAGATCAATATCTGTTTCTTTTCGAATTGAACCATCAACGATTTAAAACAGATAAATGGATTGAACAAATTTTATATGAGATAGATAAAAAAGACTCATATAATAGAAGATTTAAGTACTTGTTCTAAGGGATTTTTTTTCACAAAAAACGAAAGACTATTGTCACTGAAATAGAACAAAATCAGATAATAACAATACATATAATGTTAAGCTAAGCTAAGCATTTCATCATTTTTTATGTATTTTTTTTTTACCCCTAACCCATTAATTGAATGTAATAACTTACCTCTTGTTTAGAATCCGAATAATTTGGCTACCTCATTTAAGTTTAATGGCTAGAGAATAAGAGATAGGGAAGAAAGGTTCTTTCTTATTCTAATTCAAAATAAAATGTATTGTTGAAAATTCAAAAATAGATGAGACGTAAGGTTTTCTTCAAATTAAGTAGCTAAGATAAACCCCTTCAATATGAAGGGAATGAACATATGATGAAAAATCCGACATACTTTAGTTAGTTGAATTCAAAAAACGTGTGACCTATGTTCCCACAGTAACTTGTTAATCACAAACAAAAAATTTTAATTATATCTGCATGTCATTTGCACTCAATTCCGTTAGTTCGGTTTGGAAAAAAAAAGAAAATTCTATCCAATAATTCTATCCAAAATTAGGCATTAATCATTTAAACAGAACATTTTTCTCAAAAGAAACCTTTCCAATGTATATGCCTGGGACGAAAGGATTCGAACCTCCGAATACCGGGACCAAAACCCGTTGCCTTACCACTTGGCCACGCCCCATTTAGATTTCCATTCTATACTCAGAAATAATAATATTATTATTGGGTCTTGGTCAATTCCAGGGCAAATATCTATAAAAAATCTTTATAGAATAGAGTAGATTCTTGCTAGTATTTTTACGCCTGTAGATATAGAATTCAGCTGAATTCATTGATCATTACATAGAATTCAATTAAGATATTCTATGAAAGTATGATTTCTTCTATTCTCCTTTGTTTGAGAATTGGAGAATTTTTGATTGGGTCGGTTCAAAGAAAAAGAAGGATTTTTGTCTACCTTACTTTACTTCATTTTTCCTTATATCAATAACTCAATCAAAATGCAATTATCTACAAGAACAAAATGTCTGTTATGCTTAATATCTTTAGTTTGATCTGTATCTGTCTTACTTCTGCCGTTTATTCGAGTAGTCTTTTCTTCGCCAAATTGCCCGAGGCCTATGCTTTTTTGAATCCAATCGTAGATCTTATGCCAGTCATACCTTTGTTCTTTTTTCTCTTAGCCTTTGTTTGGCAAGCTGCTGTAAGTTTTCGATGATATCCTTAATATTATATTCTATTTATTATCCTAGAAAATTCATGATTTATTCGAGAAAAATTATAAAAACTAATAGGATCAAAAAAGTCTTACACTATGAACCTTCAATTCAAACATTTAAATTCTTGGTTGGATAGCTGCGATAAATCCAAATCCGGCTCACCCTGTATTCCCCATTCTGCCCTTTTGAAAGACCGGTTAAGTTAGGGTCCCCAATCGAATCGGAGGTATGAAAGAATTTTTTAGTACTGAAAGACTCCTATGACAACTGAATTTTAATTTCTGTGAAATTCTTTTATGTTTCGATAAAGCACTTCATTTGTTGGTGTCAAAATATTTGTTATAAAAAAACGGAGGATCTATTCTCTTTTCTCATTTTTTCCAAAAAAATATCTTGGAGATTGTGTAATGCTTACTCTCAAACTTTTCGTTTACACAGTAGTTATATTCTTTGTTTCTCTATTTATCTTTGGATTCCTATCTAATGATCCGGGGCGTAATCCTGGACGTGAAGAATAAAAAGGGCTTTTCGTTTTACTTGCTTGATTTTTCAATTTTCTTAAGATTTTTTTATATATTCCACATGTTTAATTTAACTAGGAAACAAAAACACGATTGTCGCAATTTTAAAGAGAAATAAAATATCAAGTCATCAACAAAAACGGAAAGAGAGGGATTCGAACCCTCGGTACGAATAACTCGTACAACGGATTAGCAATCCGCCGCTTTAGTCCACTCAGCCATCTCTCCCAATTGAAAAAGACAATTACTATGTTACATTACACAAGAAATAAGTATTGAAAAAAATTTTCTTTATTTAGCTTATCTATATTATATCTACAACTTTTATTATTCCATTTAGTTGAAGTAAGGGCTCGGAAGATTCACTATAAAAAAACAGAAGGAAAAATAAAGACGACCCCTTTGAAAGTACCCCTTTTTTTTTATTCGCTCGGCCTGGCCCGGTAAGAACCTAGCCGGGCCTTTTTTTGTTCCAACGAATCCTAGCTAAGTTTCTCTTATTTGAAAATTTGAAAAAAGGGTTGGTTTGCTATTAAAGCAACAACAAAAAGACGAAGGACTATTTCCATTCTTTTTTCTTATTATAGAATATAACATCAATATCAATACGGCATTTCTTATTATTCTTTCTTCCTTATTTAATTTAGTTATTTGTGACGACCTTACTCTTACTGGAATAAAAAAAAAAGAAACTATGTATTTTTACACAATGCGCTTTTTTGTTATGATTTCAGCGGTTTTGGCGAATTGTCTCTATCAAAACGCCTCTAGCAAAAGAAAAGTATATAACTTTTTATTTAGTTATTTAAATAAATTAGACCTCTTTTTTTTATGAATTCTTTTTTTTTGGAATCCCCTCGAAAACGTCAACCCTCCCATTTTCATAATTATTTTATGATCCTGTCTTGATTACCCCAAATTCTCCCTCTTCGACAAAAGGCCCTTTTTTCTATAATAATAGCATTGTGGCGGGTATAGTTTAGTGGTAAAAGTGTGATTCGTTCTAGTAACTCCCTTAAAAAGTTAAGGGATCTTTCGGTTTGATTCATATTCCGATAAAAAACTTTATTTCTTAAAAGGATTTAATTCTTTACCTCTCAATGACAAATTCGAGGAAAAATAAAAATTATCGTGATTTGTATCCAAAGTTCACTTAACATTTTTAAAATTGGATTATTAAATTGCGAAACATAATTATTGAATTGGATCAATACTTCCAATTGACTGAGTATGAGTAAGGGATCCATGGATGGAGATAGAAAAGTATATTTCTAATCGTAACTAAATATTTTAATTTCTTTTTTTACAAAGAAAAAAGAAATTGAAGCAAAATAGTATAGCTATTAAATGATGACTTTAGTTTACTAGAATTA